TATAGATGGTCCAATACTGAATAAACGAGTATCTCCTCTAGATGGAAGAAGATTCTCTTTGAAAAGTAATTTGGTACCATCTGCTAGAGCTTGAAGAATTCCCAAAGGTCCTGCGTATTCAGGACCAATACGTTGTTGTATACCTGCAGATATTTCTCTTTCTAACCAAACAATTACTAATACACCTATTGTGATTCCTAATACAGGAGTAAAAATAGGGATAAGCATCCATATGATCCCATAGACCTCTTTTAAGGATTCCAATCTAGAAAAAGAATTGATAGCTTGTACTTCTGTTGTCTCAATTATCATTTTAACGATCAACTTCTCCCATAATGATATCTATACTACCTAGTATCGTCATAATATCAGCCAATTTCATTCTTTTAACTAACTGAGGAAGAATTTGCAAATTAATAAACCCCGGTGGGCGAATTTTATATCGCCAAGGAAAAACACCCTTATCTCCTATCAGAAAAATTCCCAATTCTCCCTTTGGTGCTTCGACTCTTGCATAAAGTTCTTGCTTCGACAATTCAAAAGTTGGAGAAGGTTTTTTACTAATGAATCGATAATCAAACTCATTCCATACAGTATCTTTTACTCTATCAAAGCGGCGGATTTCTAAATTTTCATAGGGACCTCCCGGAATTCCTTCTAGGGCCTGTTGAATAATTTTTATGGATTCTGTCATTTCACTGATTCGTACTAAATAACGAGCTAATGAATCCCCTTCTTTTTGCCATTGCACTTCCCAATCAAATTCGTCGTAACACTCATAATGATCAACTTTACGAAGATCCCATTGTATTCCGGAAGCTCGTAGCATTGGTCCCGACAAACCCCAATTTATTGCTTCCTCTCCACCAATAATGCCTACTCCTTCAACTCGTTCTAAAAAAATGGGATTCCTTGTAATAAGCTTTTGATATTCAGCAATTCCTGTTAAAAAATAATCGCAAAAATCCAAACATTTATCTATCCAGCCATAAGGTAAATCAGCAGCGACTCCGCCAATACGAAAAAAATTGTGCATCATTCGCATACCGGTGGCAGCTTCGAATAGGTCATATATCAATTCTCTTTCTCGAAAAATATAGAAGAAAGGAGTCTGTGCCCCAATATCTGCCATAAAAGGGCCAAGCCATAACAAATGCGAAGCTATACGACTTAACTCCAACATAATGACTCTGATATAACTGGCCCTTTTAGGAACTTGAATATTGCTTAATTGCTCTGGCGCATTTACAGTTATTGCTTCTGTGAACATAGTAGCTAAATAATCCCAACGTGTTACATAAGGCAAATATTGTATAATTGTTCGATTTTCTGCAATTTTTTCCATACCTCTGTGTAAATAACCCAATATTGGTTCACAGTCAATAACATCTTCACCATCTAAAGTAACAATTAGTCGAAGAACACCATGCATTGATGGGTGGTGAGGTCCCATATTGACTATCATGAGGTCTTTTCTTGTAGCTGGTACAGTCATAGGTTTTTCCTGATTCATTCTTCCATGAATTGCTGAAAGCGAAAAGAAGTTCACCAAACTTTAAGCCAATAATTCAAACTAACTCTTCAAATTAACGAGTTTTTCTCTCTCGAATATCCAACTGCCCTATTAATTCTTTATAACGTGCTCTATTTTTTTTTGACAAATAAGCCAGCAGCCGTTGACGTTTTCCGAGAATTTTCCGTAGACCTCTTTGAGATAAATAGTCTTTTTTGTGCAATTCCAAATGTGAAGTAAGCCTCCGTATCTTGTTGGTGAAACTTACTACTTGAAATTCAACAGATCCGCTGTTTTCTTTGTTTTCTTCTTGTTCTTGCAAAATAATTGAAATAAATGAATTTTTTACCATAAAATAATTTCACACTCCCCTTTTTACAGATATTTATTTTATTGATCAGTAATAATAATGTCAGAAATTTTAATGTAGTATATACAATAATCATAATTTCTTTATACATTCCTAGTTTTATCAATTAAATTAATCAATCCAATTTTTGAGTTCATTTGTATAGTGATACAAAAAAACGATACCAAATAGTTCAGTCCGAAGATTCGATTGATTAATTTAATTGATACCCCATTTCCTTAATATTCAGGTATCCTAGACTGGGATGTAAGACAGCGCATATGCGCATCGGGTTGCTTGCATATAACACGGTCACGGACATAAGAAAAAATGAAAAATTCATAGAACAATAGAATATATAGGAAACTCAAAATTTTGAATCAGGGATACATATATATCCTTAACATACTCAAGCGGCTCCCATTATTGGTATCAAACCAATAGCGATTCATACAAGCTAAATCTTCTAATCGATAATTAGGCCAAAAAAAGAACTTTAATTTATTTAATTCATTTTTTTTTCTGTCAAAATTTTTACTTTCCTCCAAAAATTGACTCCAGTTTTTTATCTTGTTTTCCTTGCAAAATAAATTATTTCTATGCACACCATTCTGATTCTTTAAATTTAAATTGAAAGAAATTAGAATTCTCAATTCTCTACGACGTCTAGACGATAAAATTTTTTCAGGAACAAGCAAATCAAAATTATTTTTGTCTCTATTTAGAGTTTTTATTTTATGTCTTGAAATGGATTCATCAAAAGTATTCTTAGCAACATTTTTGGGGTTTCGGTATCTTTGATTACTTTGGTGCTTACTTTTATGAACCAAGGAAATACCTATGATTTGATACATAAAAAACTGTCCGTCATTTTTTACAGATAGACGGGCAGGTTCCATAATTAATATTCCCTTTTTCGTTAATTGTGTAAGATTTAAACGCCTCCTCATTATATCCAGATTCATTTCTTTCCTTTGAATATAGGATATAGTAATTTTTCTTACATTTATGAGGCTAACCAGCAGACCATATATCTGGATATTATTCAGCATTTTTTGATTCAATTGATTCAAACGTCCAGTCCATCTTAATTGCAAAGGAAAATCTCCTTTAAGGAATATTTTTAGTTTTTCAATGGATTCTAAAAAATATTCTTCAATATTGTTTTGATTCTTTAATTCAAAATATTGTTTTGAATTTGATGGACTAAAATTTAAAAAAACCTCATTCTCCTCTTGTTTTCCCTCGATATTTTTATTTTCAATAAAATTTGGATTTATATTCAAATTAAAAAGAAGTAAGTTCCTTGGGATAAACCAAGGTTTCTCTTTATATTTATGATAAAGTATCACAAACTCTGGAAAGAAAAAAACTTTCGGATTCGACATGAGGCGATTTAAGATTAAGAATTTTTCATTCATTCCCATCCAATCAAAAGACATTCCCATCCAATCAAAAAAGACCTTATTGTAATTAATTTCAGAATTTGAATCAATTGGAAGATAAAAAAGACCATTACCTTTATTATTAAGTTTATCCCTGATTTGGTCCTTTTTAGGTTCAACCTCAATATTTGTACTAAATTTCCAACCCAAATATTTTCTATCTGTATTTTTTTCCGTATATATAATATCACTTTTTCCTAGATAATTCTTGATAGGATTGAGTATGCTAAAAATTTTTTCGTTATTTCTGTTGGAATTTTCTTGATTCTTATTTGTTTCTAATGATGATCTATAAATAGAGGCCTTCTTCTTAGTTTCAGAATGAATATATTTATATGATAAAAGATCATATCTATAGTTTTTTTGAAAATTTTCCTCTTTATTTGGTAATAAATATACTTTCGAATTTTGTTTTTTTTTTGAATCAAATAATTGGTCTTTTTCATAGGAATACCATTTATTTAAATCCTTATTTTGAGACGTATGGCATTGATTTAGTCCATTTCTCCATTTTTGTGGGATTAATCTAGACCATGTAATCTGCGATAAATCGTATTGATAATGACCTCTTAACCAGTTTTTCCATGGATTCATTCCATTATTTGGAAGTTCCTTATGTCTTACTTCGGAATCAAATATTCCTTGTCTTCCAAAAAGATCTTTTATTTCATTCTTAAGAAAAAAAGAAGGTCCATTATATTGAAGAAGAGATCTTAACTTATTGAAGTTAATAACTTGGGTTTGTGATAATTTTAAAAATACATATTTTTGTGACAAGTAAGATAAATTAAAAAAAATATGTGACTTCCGCTTACTATTTCTAAGATTATCAAAAGCCTTTTTTATAGTCATAGGCGAAATGAAGTCAATTTGATTTTTTTTTGTTTTATTAATCCTTTCTTGATCTTGATTTATTTCATTATTGTCAATGTATTTATCAAGAATTTTTTTGGTTGATTCCATACAAATTTGTAGAGTGATTCTGCGTATATTAATGATACATAGAAAGATATCTATGTATATTTTTTCAATGAAAAATTTAACTATTAATTCAATATTTTTTCTTTTTAATATTTTCCAAATTTTTGGGGGTGATTCTCCATTATTATTTTTTTTTATTCCCGGCGTTACTTTTTTTTTTTTTTTTATTATTTCTATTTGATTTCTGATTGTATTTCTTCTATCAATTCTATGTTTCATTTCTTCTTCGGCCTGTGAATAATTTGTCCAACCTGTAGATCGATTTTGAGTAAGTGATTCATGAATTATCTGAGTGCTGATTATAGAATCCTTTTCTGTTTGAGTTTCACTTGATTCATATATTTCTGTCGGTATAAATAATGGAATTTTATTTTCTTTTAAAAGTTCTTTTATTTTTTGTTTTACAAATAAAACTGCTTTTGATTGTTTTTTTTTTATTTTTTTTAAAACTCTTCGAACTCTAAAATTCAATTTTCTTATTTCGACTTTATAGTCTATATCTTTAAAAATGGGTTCAAAAAAGGAAGGTGTTTTTCGAGGAGGACCAAACGGATATTCTGTTTCCTTTCCTAAAACTGTTAAAAAACAAGAATCAAAATCATCTTGTTGCTTTCGATCTCTATCAGAGAGTCGTAGTTTCGATCTGTGCCAAGGTTTTAAATGAAAAGGATATAGGATTTTGATCTGAAAACCCTCTCTTAACCAATTTTTA